GCTATCCCGACCATTCCCATTCCCATTCCCGATATCGCATCCTCATTTTACTAGATAACTTAGGTCTATGTCAATTCAAAGGGTATTACAAAGTCTTATCCAGGTGCTAGAATTTATTGGATCTTCAAAAAAAGGAAGATTTTGTCAGTTTTAGTATGAATAATAAATAATAATATCGACCATGACTCGTTCAAATGGGGAGTCTTTGGTCAAAGATGGTCATTTGTACATGTATCATATATCACAAGACTTATCATAAGAGACAAATTTTTCTCTCGGATCCGTTTGTAAAAGAGTAGGGTGTATAAGAAGTATAACGTATTTTGAACTACTAACGAAAAAAAAGGATAAGATAAATAGTTAAGGAGTCAGATGGGCTTTTTGGGGATAGAGGGACTTGAACCCTCATGATTTTTAAAGTCAACGGATTTTCCTCTTACTATAAATTTAATTGTTGCCGGTATTGACATGTAGAATGGGACTCTATCTTTATTCTCGTCCGATTAATTAGTTCTGCAAAAGAACTATCAGACTGTGTGGTGAATACTTTGATCAATGAATATTCGATTCTTTCTTCAATATGGAATCGATTCACAACAATTTTTCCGTTTTTCATAAAAAAATACAGATTCAGGTCGTCATTAATCATTTGATAGAGTATTTCAGTACGTATACGTATGTATATACGTATATCCTTCATCTTTTCGGAAGTTTCAACGGAAGGATTCCTCTACCAATGTAACACAGTCAATTCCATTTGTTATAACTCCATTTGTTAGAACAGCTTCCATTGAGTCTCTGCACCTATCCTTTTTCACCTTCTGGGCCTTTGTTTGTTTTTGGAAAACAGGATTTGGCTCAGGATTGCCCATTTTTATTAATTCCAGGGTTTCTCTGAATTTGAAAGTTATCACTTAGTAGGTTTCCATACCAAGGCTCAATCCAATTAAGTCCGCAGCGTCTACCAATTTCGCCATATCCCCCCCTTTTTTTGAGATTAGGATCTCATTTTTATTGAGATGTCGTTCTCTTTTTTATTTCATTTCTACTTCCTATCTCGAAAAAGTTTTTCTCCTCTTTGATTTCTTGGCTATATTCTTTCATCTTCTATAGGAAACCCGTACTCGTATTTGGTCCAATCAGAAACGATTCTATCATTTCTGTATCCACAATTCAATATAGATAGATATATACCACGTATATATGTCTCTCTTCTGCTCGTTTTTCCCATGCAATTTGGAATACTTGAACGGTCGATTCTTTTTTTCGTCTGGGCTTCCATCTTTACGAATCAGAGCGCAAGAATGTCTCATTATTTAGAAATTCCATTTAGAAATAGAAATATATATGATATGGAATAAAATGGAGAAGTGTAATAAAAAGACTTTCAAATATCATTTGAAAGCAAAAACGAAAACGATTTAATCTAAAAATCTATCGAATCTAATATTTTTTAATATTAAATGCTATAGCTATACTAGAAACTTGTGCTATATAATTGTGATGTGAGAAAAATAAATCGAAATTATATATCGATAGATTAATCGGTTATATTCTATGGTAAGTATGAGTATTGAATATTTCCTTTCAATTCTATATAATTCTATATTTAGTATATTTTTTCTATATTCATATTCATTATTATAATTATAACTAGCTAATATGAAAATATGAATCGCTAAAAATATTAATTAATAGCTCTAAGATGACAATAGTTTAGTGAATCCCTATGCGGGTATAATTTCGATTATGTGAGCCTGCTTAGCTCAGAGGTTAGAGCATCGCATTTGTAATGCGATGGTCATCGGTTCGATTCCGATAGCCGGCTTTTCTCTATTTATTTTCTTCGAGTTTTTACATGATTGAGAATGTTACTTTGAAATCTGAAATCAAAGAATATTTTAGTGAAAATATATTTTTTATCTTATAGGAACTTCCAACCATGTCATGAAAAGAATCCCCTTTTATCTGTTTTTTTATCTATATAGAATATATATATATATATATAATAGAAAGGTCTGGATTATATATAGAATAGAAGGGTCTGGATATTTGTCCCATTCATCTAATTATTCTTTAGAGTACAAGTACACTACTTCCGCAAACTTCGCTTCATTTATCATTTAGTTCAGTTTTAGTTTAGGTTTATTCTGTAAAATGAAATTTCATCAATAAGAATTCAATATAAATAAGAATAAGGAGTCTTTATGTCGCGTTACCGGGGACCTCGTTTCAAAAAAATACGCCGCCTGGGAGCTTTACCGGGACTAACTAATAAAAGGCCTGGGGCCGGAAGTGATCTTAGAAACCAATCACGTTCCGGGAAAAAATCTCAATATCGTATTCGTCTAGAAGAAAAACAAAAGTTGCGTTTTCATTATGGTCTTACAGAACGACAATTACTTAAATATGTTCGTATCGCCGGCAAAGCCAAGGGGTCAACAGGTCAGGTTTTACTCCAATTACTTGAAATGCGCTTGGATAACATCCTTTTTCGATT